GGGTGGATGTAGTGTTTTGGTCCTGTTGGTGTTGTGAATGTTTTATGTTTTTATCTTGTTTTGTTTTAGGTGTTAGGTGTGGTTGGCTGGTGTGTATTGTTTAGTGTAATGATAGGTTAATGGATGTGTATTTTTATATTGTTAAAATGGTTGCTTTGTTAATGTGATGGAAATTGTGATAAAAACAAGATAAAAGTAATGAAAAAATAAATGATAAAGTATTGTAATAGATCATGATAAAAGTTGTTGGTTTGTTGGGTGGGAAATGGAGGAAAGTTAAGTGTAAATGAAACGAATGATGAATGGTTTGGACAATCTAGGGTTATATCAGATAAAAATGGTTGTTTATTTTGTTAAAATAACAAAATAAAAATGAAACGATAAAAAAAAGAACGAAAATGGGGGTTTAGGTAACAATTCCTAGTAGAGGAAATAATAAGAAATATGTCCGGCAACCATGACATTATTAGCCACCGAAAAGGTAGCCTGGGGACCCACCATGAATGGGGTAAAAGTGCATCAGTGTCAAGTTTGAGACGACCTTATCTGAACAACCATGACACCAGGTACTTTACAGACATCCAGCCGCTCGGATGCCATGTGATGTACACGTCAAGAGGAAGATAACTCCTGCTACGCACTTGAAGGGTTTAATGAAGAGACCCCAAAAAGAAAACGAGCGCTAGGGCGTTTAGATGCCGCGATAACGAGGCAAAGGGGGGAGTGTTCATCCACCAAATATGTATCTGTGAAGAGCAATTGAGATTGAAAGGAGCAATTTATGGCCCTGAAATAGGAACCAGAGGCGCAAAAGTGCAAGTTGGGCGAGGGTGTAGGGGGAAAGTATGGCCTTGAAGCTGGTAATATTGGACAATTCCTACGTCGAGTTGCTGATTTCACGTGAGGAGTACGACTAATAAATAACCGGGCACTGCTTGGGGACCCTTGAAAGTGTTAGGACGAGAGGTAGTCTATAGTAGATGGACTGGAAGATATGGATTCGGGAATTCAAAGGTGTGCTAGGATATTCCTCGTATACTGAAGGGGGTATGTACAGTGAAGCAATTATGGTCTTGGGCCTAGTTCTGTGCTGTGTTGTTAGGTAGGATCACTTGGGTTTGTTGTACCTGGGGGGGGATGTGCCTAGGAGTGTATTTACCCGTTTGGGGTCGTTATGGGCGATGATATTTGAGTTTGGTTAGGTCTTGCATTACTAAGTATGTGAAAGATACTACATGCATATCATGTCTAATGTGGACAAGAATTGTATGCAAAGATATACATACCTAAAAACCCATGGATAAAACATGGGGGGGGTAGGGGGGGGAAGCGGAAATAGAAGTTAAAGTTCCTGTAGTTAAATTTTTATAACAGCGGTTTTTCAGATCGTAAGTCTTGGGGAGGATCCAGGCAGGAACTTATGATAAAATTTGTACTATTTATAAGTCTATGCTTCGTTTTAGGAGGGTTAGCGGTTGCGTCTAACCCTTCTCCTTATTATGGGGTGATTGGTCTGGTTGTGGCGTCTATTTCAGGGTGTGGGTGATTGGTAAGTATTGGGGTGTCTTTTGTGTCTTTGGTACTGGTGATAGTGTATTTAGGTGGAATGTTGGTGGTGTTTGTTTATTCGGTATCATTGGCAGCGGATCCTTATCCCGAGTCTTGGGGAAATTGAGGGGTTATTGGTTATGGTGTAGGGATGGGATTAGTTGTTGTTGTGGGGGTTGCACTGGGTGGATTTTCTGAGGTGTTTGTGGGTGGAGATACGGTTAATAATGGGGGCCTGTCATGACACCGGCTGGATTTTAGTGGGGTGGCTATGTTTTATTCGTTAGGGGCAGGATTGTTCTTAATTGCGGGGTGAGGTCTTCTGTTAACTCTGTTTGTGGTATTGGAACTTGTGCGGGGGTTATCTCGGGGGGCAATTCGGGCGGTTTAATTGGTAGTTCAGAAAGTAGTTTAGTGGAAAATGTCAGCTTTGGGAGTTGGTGATAAAGGTTTGACTCCTTTCTTTCTGATTTTTGTGGGAACTCTAAGAAGATGGTTAGTCTTCAATCTTTGGCTTACAAGACCAATGTTTTTATAAACTATTAGAGTTGGTTAGAGTTTGAGTATTTTATTTTCTAGTGCACTCACAATTGGGAATAGAATTAGGATGATTGTGAAGTAGGAGAGTGAGGCTAGTTGTCCGATGATGATGAATGGATGTTCGACTGGTTGGCTGCCGACTCAAGTTAGAATGAGGAGGTTAGCGACTAGGATTCAGAATAGGATTTGTGATAGGGGTCGGAAGGTTATTGAACGTTGTTTGGAGACGTGTAATAGGGGAGCTAGGAATAGGATTAAAACTGAGGCAGCTAGAGCCAGGACTCCTCCTAGTTTATTTGGAATAGATCGGAGGATGGCGTATGCAAATAGGAAGTATCATTCGGGTTTGATATGTGGAGGAGTGGCTAGGGGGTTGGCGGGTGTGAAATTTTCTGGGTCTCCTAGGAAGTTTGGGGTAAACAGTGCTAAGGTGACTAGGGGGATGAGTATTAGAGCAAATCCTAGCAGGTCTTTGATGGAGTAGTATGGGTGGAATGGGATTTTGTCGCAGTCTGAGGGGATTCCTAATGGGTTGTTTGAGCCTGTTTCGTGTAGGAAGGTGAGATGGACCAGGGTTAGACCTGCAATTACAAAGGGAAGTAGGAAGTGGAGCGCAAAGAATCGGGTTAGTGTGGGGTTGTCTACTGAGAATCCCCCTCAGGCTCATTCTACTAGTGTTTGTCCAATGTATGGGATTGCTGAGAAAAGGTTGGTGATGACTGTAGCTCCTCAGAAAGATATTTGGCCTCAAGGTAGAACGTAGCCTACGAAAGCAGTTGCTATTAGAGTTAGGAGTAGGAGTACTCCGATGTTTCAGGTCTCTTTGTTTAGGTATGAGCCATAGTAGAAGCCTCGTCCAATGTGTAGGTAGATGCAAATGAAGAAAAATGAAGCTCCATTTGCATGTAGGTTTCGAATTAGTCACCCGAACTGTACGTTTCGGCATGTGTGGGCTACGGAAGCAAAGGCTAGAGAGGTGTCTGCTGTGTAGTGTGTGGCTAGTAGTAGGCCTGTGACGATTTGGACAATAAGGCAGATTCCTAGTAGGGATCCAAAGTTTCATCAGGTTGAAATGTTTGATGGAGTAGGGAGGTCGATTAGGGCGTCGTTGACGATTTTTAGTAGAGGGTGATTTTTACGTAGATTTAGGGCCATTAGGTATAGTTCTGTATGTTGATAGGAGGATGATGAAGATTGATAGGGCGAATGATCCTAGATAGGCTTTGATTAGGCCAGTGTGGAGGGTAGTGGCAGTTTTTGATGCTATTATTTGCAGGTTGGCCAGTCCTTCAGGGCCTAGTAGTTTGTATCAGGAAAGGTCGATTAGGTGGGAAGCGATGTTTTGGCTCCCGCTTAATAGTTTTGTTGTGATAAATCGGTGTACTAGGGGATTGAAGTACCCTAGGGTTGTAGAGAAGTTTGAGAAGTGGTTTTGTTTGGGGAGGATTAAGGTTTGAGCTATTTTTGATAGTTCTAGGGCTAGAGCAATTCCTAGGACGGTGACGACAATAGCTGTGATTTTGATGGAAAGTGGTATGGTTATTGGTGGGGTTTTTGCAGGTGGAATGTATGAGGTGATCAGGAATCCTGCTGTAATGCTTCCTAGAGCAAGGCGGGTAATTGGAGAGAGAATTGCTGGATTATTTTCATTTATTGGGGTTAGAGGGGGGATTCGAACATGACCTGTTTGGACTAGAACGATTATTCGGATTGTGTAGACCGCGGTGAATGATGTAGCTAATAGGGTTAAGGTGAGGGCTCAGGCGTTTAGGTATGAATTGCTGAGGCTTTCGATGATTTGGTCTTTTGAGTAGAATCCTGCTAGGAATGGTGTTCCTATTAGAGCTAGGCTTCCGATAGTCAGGCAGGAGGTGGTTGTTGGAAGTATTTTTTGAAGTCCTCCTATTTTTCGAATGTCTTGTTCACCGTTGAGGTTATGGATAATTGATCCTGAGCATAGGAATAGTATGGCTTTGAAGAATGCGTGGGTTGAGATGTGTAGGAAGGCTAGTTGGGGAAGGTTTAGGCCGATTGTAACTATCATTAGGCCTAGCTGGCTAGATGTGGAGAAAGCAATGATTTTTTTGATGTCGTTTTGAGTGAGGGCACATGTAGCTGCAAATAGTGTAGAGAGGGCTCCTAGGCATAGGCATAGGGATAAGACAGTGGGATTGTTGTCGAAGAGAGGATGGGTTCGGATGAGCAGGAAGATTCCGGCTACTACTATTGTGCTGGAGTGAAGTAGGGCAGACACGGGGGTTGGGCCTTCTATTGCTGCTGGGAGTCAGGGGTGAAGGCCAAATTGGGCGGATTTGCCCGCCGCGGCCAAAATTAGGCCTAGTAGTGGGAGGGTGGGAATTTGGTCTTGGGTAGAGATTTGTTGGATTTCTCATGTGTTTATAGTAGAGGCTAATCATGCTATGCATAGGATTAGTCCAATATCTCCTACTCGGTTGTATAGTACGGCTTGTAGGGCGGCGGTGTTGGCTTCTGCTCGGCCGTATCATCAGCTGATTAGTAGGAAGGATATGATTCCGACCCCCTCCCATCCGATGAATAGCAGGAATAGGTTGTTGGAGACGATTAGGATTAGTATGGCGACTAAGAATAGGAGGAGGAATGTAAAGAATTTTGTGATGTGTGGGTCGGATGCTATGTATCATGTTGCGAACTGTAGGATTGATCAGGATACAAATAGGGCAATTGGGAAGAATGTTAGTGAATAGAAGTCTATTGTTAGGCTGATTGGGATTTTAAAGCCCATGATGAATTTTCATTCTCATAGGGAAATGAGGCTTTCTGTCCCTGAGTAGATGTGAATGGTTATTGGGACTAGGCTGATTAGGAAAGAGGCTTTGACGGTGGTTGTAATAGTTGTTGGGGTATTTTTTAGGTTGTTTGATAGTATGGGGAAGATGATTGGAGTGCATAGGACTGCTAGAGTAAGTAGTATGAACGTGTTCAGGATTATTGTTTGGTTCATTACTTTCACTTGGATTTGCACCAAGATGACTGGTTCCTAAGACCATTGGATTACTATTATCCTTTGAAAGTAAGGGGGCTGAGGCTTTAGGCTCAGATGCAAGAGTTAGCAGCTCTTGTTGGTTTAACCTCCCCTCGGCAGGTAAGAAGGGTTTAACTTCTATTTTTAGAATCACAATCTAATGTTTTTGTTGAAACTATACTTGCATATAGGGGCTCCTGAGATTAGTTCAGGTTTGAAGATGAGTAGGATTATAGGGATTATGTGTAGGGCTATCAGAAGGTGTTCTCGTGTAGAGGAATTTTGGATTGAGGTGATGTGGGATGGCAGTGTTCCTCGTTGTGTTGTTATTAGTATGTGGAGTGTGTAGGAGGCAGTGAGGATAATTGTAGCTCCTGTTAGAATGAGTGTTAGTGGGGATCAATTGAACAGGGTCACTACAATGGTTAGTTCTGCTATGAGGTTGGTTGTTGGTGGTAATGCTATGTTTGCCAGGTTTGCTAAAAGTCATCAGGAGGCTATCAGGGGTAGTAGTGGTTGTAGTCCTCGGGTAAGAAGGAGGATTCGGCTGTGAGTGCGTTCATAATTTGTATTGGCTAGGCAAAATAGTATTGAGGAGGTTAGTCCGTGGGAGATTATTAGGATTATTGCTCCTGAGAAGGCTCACTGGGTTTGGATTATGGTTGCGGCGATGACTAGGCCCATGTGACTTACAGAGGAGTAAGCAATTAATGACTTTAGGTCAATTTGTCGTAGGCAGATAGCACTTGTTATCAGTGCCCCTCATAGCGCTAGAGTGATGAAGGGATAATGCAGGTTATTTGTAGATGGGTTGACTAGGATGGTGATTCGTATAATGCCGTACCCTCCTAGTTTTAGGAGAAGGGCTGCTAGTAGCATGGACCCGGCGATTGGGGCTTCTACATGTGCTTTAGGGAGTCACAGGTGAAGTCCGTATAGGGGGGCTTTTACTATGAAGGCTAGTATTAGGGCTAGACTTGATATTAGGCCTGTTCAGGAGTTGTTTATTGTTGGATGTGAGAGTTTTAGTATTGGGAGGTATAATGTACCGATTTGGTTGTGTAGGTGGAGAATTGTAATTAGGAGCGGTAAGGAGCTGGCGAGTGTGTAAAATAGTAGGTAGATGCCTGCATTTAGTCGTTCTGGTTGGTTTCCTCAGCGTGTGATGAGAATTAGGGTTGGGATGAGAGTTGCTTCGAATGCGATGTAGAATAACATTAGTTCTGAAGCTGAGAAAGCTAGAAGAATGAACGGTTGGACTGTAATTACGGTTGCGATAAATATTCGTTTACGGATGATAGGTTCTTGTTCTAAGTGGTTTTGGCTTGCTATGAGCATAAGAGGAAGGAGCCAGCACGATAGAACTAGTAGAGGAGAGGATAGCTGGTCAATTGAGGTTCAGTGAGTTAGTCCTTTGCTTGGGTAGTATGTTGGGGCAAGTCACTGAAGGCTAATGGTAGCGATTAGTAGACTGTGTGTTGTGGTATTAGTTCATAGGTGCTTGCATGGGGATAGAAGGGTTAGTGGTAGGAGTATAATGGTTGGGATAATGATTTTTAGCATTGTAGGAGGTTGAAGTTGTGTAGGTGGTCGGATCCGTGGGTGCGGGTGGAGGCGACTAGTAGGGCTAGTCCTGTTGCTGCTTCGCAGGCTGAGAATGCTAGCATGAGGATAGGTAGTAAAGTAGCGGATGCTGTTTGGGTTTGGATGGGTCATATAGAGAGGGCAATGTACATGGATAGTATTATGCTTTCTAGACATAGGAGGGCGGAGATTAGATGTGTTCGGTGGAAGGCTAGTCCTAGGCTGCTCAGGGTGAAGGCGGAGAAGAAACTTAGGTGTAGGGCTGACATTAAGAAAGTTATAGGGTGTGAGCTATAATCTGTTGAGTCGAAATCAACTGTCTTAGTTAGACTAACTTTCTGTTACTCTGCCCACTCCAGTCCTCCTTGAATTCATTCGTAGACCAGGCCTAGAGTGAGTAGGAGGATTAGGATGGAGGCTCATGTTAGGGTAGTGGTGGGGGATTGTAGCTGGATGGCTCATGGAAGTGGGAGTAGTAGGGCGATTTCTAAATCGAATAGTAAAAAAAGGATTGCTACTAGGAAGAATCGAATTGAGAATGGTAGGCGGGCGGACCCTAGTGGGTCAAATCCGCATTCGTATGGGGAGAGTTTCTCTGAGTCTGGGTTTATTTGTGCTAGTCAGAAGTTAAGTGCGGTGAGGAGGATACTTAGGATTAGGGAGGAGGTAATCATGAATAGGATTATATTCATTACTCTTCTCTGGGTTTAAACCAGATTCTAAGGATTGGAAGTCGATTGTAATTAGTATACTAGAAGAGTAGGATCCTCATCAGTAGATGGTTATGTAGAGGAATAGTCATACGACGTCTACGAAATGTCAGTATCAGGCTGCTGCTTCAAAGCCGAAGTGGTGTTTTGGGGTGAAGTGGAATTTGATTAGGCGTAGAAGGCATACTAGGAGAAATGTAGAGCCGATGATTACGTGTAGTCCGTGGAATCCGGTTGCGACAAAGAAGGTAGAGCCGTACACTCCATCTGCGATAGAGAATGGGGCTTCATAGTATTCCATGGCTTGTAGGGCTGTGAAGTAGAAACCCAGGAGGACGGTGAGGGTAAGGGCATGGATTGCTTGTTTTCGGTTGGCTTCTATGATGCTGTGGTGTGCTCATGTGACTGTTACTCCTGAGGCTAGTAAGATAGCGGTGTTTAGGAGGGGTACGTCTATTGGATTTAGTGGTTTAATTCCTACTGGGGGTCATTGTCCCCCTAGCTCTGGTGTTGGGGCTAGGCTGGAGTGGAAGAAGGCTCAGAAGAATCCTAGGAAAAAGAATGCTTCTGATGTAATGAATAGGACTATGCCATATCGTAGGCCTTTTTGGACTGTAGGTGTGTGGTGTCCTTGGAATGTACTTTCTCGTACAATATCGCGTCATCATTGAATTATTACTAGGGCTGTGGATGTTAGTCCAATGGTTAGTAGGTAAGGAGTGTTATAGTGGAATCATATAGTTAGGCCGGATGTGGTGAGGAGAGCAGCAGCTGCTCCTAGGATAGGTCATGGGCTGGGGTCAACTATGTGGTAGGAATGTGCTTGGTGAGTCATTAATGATTTAAATGTTTTCTTGTAGATATAGGCTTAGTAGTAATACAAAGACGTAAGCTTGGATTATGGCTACTGCTAATTCTAGGATTGTAAGGAGGAATAGAATTAGTAGTGTTAGGAGTGAGATAGCTGGTATTGTTGAGATTAGGGCAACTGTAGCGGTTGAGATTAGTTGGATTAGCAGGTGGCCTGCTGTGAGGTTGGCTGTTAGTCGGACACCTAGGGCTAGTGGGCGGATGAGGAGGCTGATTGTCTCGATAATAATTAGGGCTGGGATTAGTGGGGTTGGAGTACCTTCTGGTAGGAGATGTCCTAGGGATATTGAAGGCTGGTTTCGTAGTCCAATGAGGAGGGTTGCAAGTCATAGTGGGACGGCTAGGGCCAGGTTCATGGATAGTTGAGTAGTTGGAGTAAATGTGTATGGTAGTAGGCCTAGTAGGTTGGTGAGTAGTAGGAAGATTATAAGTGACGTTAGGATTAGGGCTCATTTGTGTCCTTTTTTGTTTAAGGGCATTATTAGTTGTTTTGTGATTAAGTTGACGAGTCATAGCTGTAAGGTGGATAGTCGGCTAGTGACTCATCGGTTGTTTTGGGATGGTAGTAAAAGAGCTGGGAATGTTATTGAAATTAGGATTAAGGGGATTCCTAAGAGTGATGGACTTGAGAATTGGTTGAATAGGCTTAGGTTCATGGTCAGGTTCAGGGAGTTGTAGTTGGGGTTGTTTGTATTTTATTAGATGGTTGGTTTATGGTGATGAAAGTTAGTAGTTTGGGTTGGATTAGCAGGGAATAGGTGAATCAGGAGATTAGCATGATAAAAAGTCATGGATTTGGGTTTAGTTGAGGCATATCATTAAGGGGGATTAATAGTCCCCTTTCTCTAGCTTAAAAGGCTAGTGCTGGTTCATAGCTTCTTAATGATTAGGAAGATAGTAGGGAGGATCAGCTCTCAAAATCGGCAAGTGGAGCGGATTCAACCACGATTGGTATGAAACTGTGATTGGCTCCGCAGATTTCTGAGCATTGGCCGTAGAATACTCCAGGTCGAGTGGCAGTGAATGAGGTTTGGTTCAGTCGTCCTGGGATTGCGTCAGTTTTTACACCTAGGCTTGGAACGGCTCATGAGTGTAGTACGTCATCGGCAGTGACAATGACTCGAACTAGGGATTCCATTGGGACGACTACACGGTGGTCTACTTCTAATAATCGGAAATGACCTAGTGGTAGATCCGCGGTTGGTGTTATGTAGGAGTCGAATGTTAGGTCTTTGAAGTCTGTGTATTCGTAGGTTCAATACCATTGATGACCGATGGCTTTTAGTGTAAGGTCTGGTTCGTTGACTTCGTCCATCATGTAGAGGATTTGTAGGGATGGAAGGGCAAGCATAATTAGTACGACTGCAGGGAGGATTGTTCAAACAAGTTCGATTTCTTGTGCATCGAATGTGCTGGATGTTAGTTTTTCAGTGAGTATGAAGGTCAGTAGGTATAGTACTAGGGTGCAGATAGCTAAAGCAGTTATTAGGGCATGATCGTGGAACTCTACTAGTTCTTCTATGATAGGGGATGAAGCGTCTTGAAAACCGAATTGTATGTGGTTGGCCATATTTGGTGTTGAAGTGTACTGGGGTTTCACCTGTAATTTAGTCTTGACAAGACTATGTAATGGTTTTACTAACACTTCGGATGAGAAAGAAGCATAGGTGGTCTATGCGGTTGGCTTGAAACCAACATATGAGGGTTCAACTCCTTCCTTTCTTGAACTTGGACGAAGGCTGGTTCTTCAAATGTGTGGAATGGAGGTGGGCAGCCGTGGATTCACTCAACGTTTGTGCTGATTAGTTCTGGTTGGAGGGCTTTACGTTTGGATGCGAAAGCCTCTCAGATGATGAATATTAGTATGATTACAGCGGTTAGGGAGATTAGTGATCCTACTGATGAGATAGTGTTTCATAGAGTGTAGGCATCAGGGTAATCTGAGTATCGTCGAGGCATGCCAGCTAGGCCTAGGAAGTGTTGGGGGAAGAAAGTGAGGTTCACTCCTACGAACATTACTCCAAAGTGGATTTTAGCTCATGTAGAGTGCAGGGTATAGCCGGTGAATAGTGGGAATCAGTGGGTGAAGCCTGCTAGGATTGCAAATACTGCACCTATGGATAGTACGTAGTGGAAGTGAGCTACTACGTAGTAAGTATCGTGTAGGGCGATGTCTAGAGAGGAGTTTGCTAGTACGATTCCTGTTAGTCCTCCAATGGTGAATAGGAAGATGAAGCCTAGGGCTCATAGTATTGGTGGATCTCATTTGATTGTTCCTCCGTGTAGAGTTGCTAGTCAGCTAAATACTTTGATTCCGGTAGGGATTGCGATGATTATAGTAGCGGATGTGAAGTATGCTCGAGTGTCTACGTCTATTCCTACTGTGAATATGTGGTGGGCTCAAACGATAAAACCCAGGAATCCGATGGACAGCATGGCTCATACTATTCCTATGTAACCGAATGGTTCTTTTTTGCCTGCGTAGTATGCTACGACATGGGAAATGATGCCAAATCCTGGTAGGATTAGGATATAGACTTCTGGGTGTCCAAAGAATCAGAACAGGTGTTGGTACAGTACTGGGTCTCCTCCTCCTGCTGGGTCGAAGAATGTGGTGTTGAGGTTGCGGTCTGTTAGGAGTATTGTGATTCCAGCAGCTAGAACTGGGAGAGAAAGTAGGAGTAATACTGCGGTGATTAGGACTGATCATACAAACAGGGGGGTTTGGTATTGTGATAGGGCTGGAGGTTTTATGTTGATTGCTGTTGTGATGAAGTTGATTGCCCCTAGGATAGAGGAAATACCTGCTAAATGTAGTGAGAAGATGGCTAGGTCGACTGAGGCTCCAGCGTGGGCTATGTTACCGGCTAGTGGTGGGTATACGGTTCATCCGGTTCCAGCGCCTGCTTCTACTGTTGAAGAGGCTAGGAGGAGTAGGAATGAGGGAGGGAGGAGTCAGAAGCTTATATTGTTTATTCGTGGGAATGCTATATCTGGGGCACCAATTATTAGGGGGACTAGTCAGTTTCCGAATCCTCCGATTATGATTGGTATTACTATGAAGAAGATTATGACGAATGCATGGGCTGTAACAATTACATTGTAGATCTGGTCGTCTCCCAGCAGGGCTCCGGGTTGACCTAGTTCTGCTCGGATGAGGAGACTTAGGGCGGTACCTACTATTCCGGCTCATGCTCCGAAGATTAGGTACAGAGTGCCAATGTCTTTGTGGTTAGTTGAGAATAGTCATCGGTTAATGAAAGTCACAGGTAAGATGGCTGAGTGTATAAGCGTTAGGCTGTAGTCCTTTTTACAGAGGTTTGATTCCTCTTCTTATCGGTCTTGTAGTGAAATTCATGGTGAGTTGCAAGCTCATTGATGTGTACTAATTGTACGCCAAGGCCTATTAGGCAGAAGCCTGTTGGTTTGGGCATATAGCTGTTAACTGTAGTATTATGGGATCGAAGCCCATCTGCCTAGGGGAAGGTGTAAAGTCCTAGCTTAATTAAAGCGCCTGAGTTGCATTCAGGAGATGTGGGGTAATGTCCCGCGGATTTTAACAGAAACTAAGAGGGTTTAACTCTTGTTTAAGGCTTTGAAGGCCTTCGGTTTAAGTAATCCTAAGTTTCTTTTAAATAATGGAGGCAATTATGGGGGAGATGGGTAGGAGCATGAGGGAGAGAATGGTTAGGATAGCAATTCAGGCGCTAATGGGTTTGTTAACGTGTCATTGTTTTATGTGATTTGTAGTGTGTGGTGGGAGTGTGATTGTTGCACAGTATGCAAGGCGGAGGTAAAAGAAAAGTCCTAGAAGAGATAGGAGTGAGATGATTATGGCTGCTAGAGCTATGTCTTGTTTAGTTAGTTCTTGAATGATGAGTCATTTTGGGAGGAAGCCTGTTAGTGGGGGAAGACCGGCTAGGGACAGGAGTGTCAGTAGGAGGATAGTGCTGAGTGATGGTGCTTTTGTTCATGCAGTTATTAGTGTTGATAGTTTTAGGATTTTTATTGTATTTAGGGTAAGAAATACGGTAGCAGTTATTATGGTATATAGGTAGAAGTTGAGCAGGGTGAGTTTAGGGCAGTAGACCAGAATGATAGTCATTCAGCCTAGGTGGGAGATGGAGGAGAAGGCCATGATTTTTCGGGTTTGTGTTTGGTTCAGGCCTATTCATCCTCCTAGAGCGGCAGAAAGAATGGCTAAGGTGGTCAGTAGTGTGGGGTTGAGGGAGTGGGAGGTTATGTAGAGTAGGGTGATTGGTGGGAATTTTATAACTGTGGACAAGAGAAGGCCAGTGGTCAGTGGGGAGCCTTGGAGTACTTCTGGGAATCAGAAATGGAAGGGTACTAGTCCTAGTTTTATTGAGATGGCTGCGGTTAAGATTATGGAAGATGTTGGGTGAGTCAGTTGTGTGATATCTCATTGTCCAGTATATCATGCATTGGTTATGCTGGAGAATAGGACTAGGGTTGAAGCAGCTGCTTGGACTAGGAAGTATTTGGTTGCTGCCTCAATGGCTCGGGGGTGGTGGGACTTTGAAATTAGGGGGAGGATGGCGAGTGTGTTGATTTCAAGGCCGGTTCAGGCCATGACTCAGTGGTTGCTTGAGATTGTGATGGTTGTTCCTAGGAAGAGACTGGTGATAAAGATTAGTTTTGCTTGGGGGTTCATTAGTAGGGGAAGGGGTTAAACCATCATTTTCGGGGTATGGGCCCGATAGCTTGATTAGCTGACCCTACTAGAAAATAATATAAGGGAAGTATGAAGGGTTTTGATCCCTTTTGTGCAGGTTCGACTCCTGTTTTTCTAAGGATTAGGAAATGAGAGGGTTGGTGTACCTCTATGTTCACTTTATCATAGTGACCCTTTTGGTGTTCAGGCACATTTCCTATGTCTTCTTAGGTAGGGAGGTAGACCTGCGTAGGAAATTGGTATGCTGATGTGCCACAGACACAGTGCGAGTGTTAGGGGTAGGAAGTTTTTTCATAGTAGGTGCATGAGTTGGTCGTATCGAAATCGTGGGTAGGAGGCACGAATTCATAGAAAGCCTGCGGACAGAAGTAGGACCTTCGTAGCTAGGATGATTGGGAATAGTTCTTGAGGGGGGTTAAACAGGCTAGGGTTGAAGAACAGGATGACAGTTAATGTATTTATGAGCATGATGTTTGCGTATTCTGCTAGAAAGAATAGGGCGAATGGTCCTGCCGCGTACTCTACGTTGAAGCCTGAGACTAGCTCTGACTCCCCTTCTGTTAGGTCGAATGGGGCGCGGTTTGTTTCGGCTAATGTAGATACGTATCATATTATAGCAAGGGGTCAGCAAGAGAAGATTAGGAATAGGGGTTCTTGAGTAATTGCTAGAGTGCTCAGGGTGTAGTTCCCGCTAAGGAGGATAATTGACAGTAGAATGATTGCTAGAGTGACCTCGTATGAGATTGTTTGGGCTACTGCTCGTAGTGCTCCAATTAGGGCGTATTTTGAGTTGGAAGCTCAGCCGGACCATAGGATAGAGTATACTGCTAGGCTTGATATGGTTAGTACAAATAGTAGTCCGAGGTTAAGATCAGCAAGGGGAAAGGGTATTGGGAGCGGGATTCAAATGGAGATTGCTAGGAGGAGGGCTAGTATTGGGGTGGTGATGAACAGGACGGGAGAGGAGGTAGAGGGACGAATTGGCTCTTTAATAAATAGTTTCATCCCGTCTGCTACGGGTTGAAGAAGGCCGAATGGTCCTACAACGTTAGGGCCTTTTCGGCCTTGTATGTAGCTTAGAATTTTACGTTCTACCAGGGTTAGGAAGGCTACTGCGATTAGGATGGGGATAATATAAGAAAGGGCTATAATGAGGTTGGTTAGGATTGGGTGGTTGGTCATTTGAGTTAAAGCTAGGGAGAGGATTTGAACCTCTGATTTAAAGGACTTAAGCCTTTTGCATTTTCCGAGCTCTGCCACGCTAGCTGGTCCTTTTCTAGGACGTGGTTGTGGTGTGATAGCCTTTCGTAATTTAGTTGGATTCATTACTTAAGGCGAAGGCTTGCTTGTGGTATTGGCCTCGCTTTTCCTGTCCTTTCGTACTGGGAAGAGCTCATCATAGATAGAAACCGACCTGGATTGCTCCGGTCTGAACTCAGATCACGTAGGACTATTAATCGTTGAACAAACGAACCCTTAGTAGCGGCTGCACCACTAGGATGTCCTGATCCAACATCGAGGTCGTAAACCCCCTCGTCGATACGGACTCTTGGAGGGGATTGCGCTGTTATCCCTGGGGTAACTTGGTCCATTGATCAATTATATTGGGTCTGGGTGCTATTAGCACGTTGAGATGTCTCTCTCAGTCTAGAGTTTTGGTCTAATTTTTGGAGGATCTGTTTTTCTCCAAGGTCGCCCCAACCGAAAAATGCAGGCCAATGGTTTACAAAGCGTGAACCCAGTGGGTGTTAATGTGTTGTAGGGTGGCTGCTGATTTTGAAGCTCCACAGGGTCTTCTCGTCTTATGTGGTTATCCCTGCTTTTGCACAGGGAGATCAATTTCACCGATCGCCTGTAAGAGACAGTTAAGACCTCGTTTAGCCATTCATACAGGTCCCGATTTATGGGACAATTGATTGCGCTACCTTTGCACGGTTAGGATACCGCGGCCGTTAAACACGAAGTCACAGGGCAGGCATCACCTTCAATACTTGTTTGTTGTTTGCTGAAGGCTATGTTTTTGGTAAACAGTCGGGCCTTGACGGGTTTGCCTAGTTCCTTTTACAGGTTTTAATCTTTCTTAATGGACGCTCCTCTGTCGGGTTAACAATATGCCTGATACTCTGCTTGTTTGATTAGTCGTATCTTGGTGATTTGTTAATAATGTACTGATGTAAGCTTGCGTCGTAGAGGGACATTCCCTGGTTACTCATTCTAGCATTAGTTCTCCTATTTACGTATAGGTTAGCCCGTTAATGATGAGGGAGTCATATTATTTATATATTTTTTAGGGAAAGAGCTTTAACGCACTCTTTGTTGATGGCTGCTTGAGGGCCCACAGTGAATCTTTCTATAGATTATTTATCCGCTCGTAGAGATTGTATTCTTTTTTAAAGGAGCTGTACCCCCTTTAAATTGCCCTTAATTCGCTACATTAGGGTTCTATTGGTTTCCTTGGAGGAGAATTAAGAGTGAACTAAGATTCGTTTCACAGGCAACCAGCTATCACCCAGCTCGATTGGCTTTTCACCTCTACTAGCAAGTCATCCCACTCTTTTGCAACAGAGACGGGTTCGCTCAAAATAGCTGCTCACAAGTAGCTCGCTTGGGTTTCGGGATGGCAAACTTAAACTCATTTTGCTTGGTTTTTCTTGCTAGACCATGATGCAAAAGGTACAAGGGTTGATCTTTGCTATTTTTAGCTTAGTTTTTTCATTACTATTTCATCTTTCCCTTACGGTACGTGATCTCTATCGCGCCAATGGGTGTCTTTTCTATCGCCTATACTAAGACTAGTGAATGCTTTAGTTTGGTTTATGGAGTAGCTTTGTTATTCCGGGTCAATGTAGATTGGGCTAGAATTTGGCATCAAGACGATCTGGTATTAGCAGACATCTTTCAGGTGTAAGCTGAATGCTTTTATTAAAGCTACGTCTTGGTTGTCTAAGTGCACCTTCCGGTACACTTACCTTGTTACGACTTGCCTCCTCTTTGGCTGAATAGCGTATTAATGTAATAGAGATGGGTCGCTTTTGAGGAGGGTGACGGGCGGTATGTACGTGTCCCAGAGCCGGCTTAAAGAGGGCTCGATTGTCCCACTTTACTGCTAAATCCGCCTTCTAGGGGCCATTTCAGATCCCTTTGCCGTAATGTTCTAATCTAGAAAATGTAGCCCATTGCATCCATTCCATAGGCTATACCTTGACCTGTCTTACTAGTGGTTTGGACTATTGCGCTCACTGTTGAACCATCAGGGGGGGTGGGCTGGCGACGGCGGTATGTAGGCTGATTCAGCAAGGAATGGTCAGGTAATATCGTGGATCATCGATTACAGAACAGGCTCCTCTAGGTGGGTTTGGGACACCGCCAAGTCCTTAGAGTTTTAAGCGTTTGTGCTCGTAGTTCTCGGGCGGATGCTCAGGTAGCATAGAGCATCAAGATTTAGGGCCAGGCATAGCGGGGTATCTAATCCCGGTTTGGGCCCTGGCTTTCGTGGATTTTAATTGATCGTCAGTCTAAGATCTTCTTTGGTAGTTGGCCTTATGAGCATCTTGGGCTTATTACAGCTCAGTTGCTTTTTAATCTTAGTTACTTTGATAACATATTACCACGCTTTACGCCGTTATAATGTTGATTTGGGCCTCCTGTATGACCGCGGTGGCTGGCACAGGATTTACCGTCCCTTAAATTGCTATGACTAAGTCAAGTTTACACTCATTGCTTAATGTTTACTACTGCTGAGGACCCGTGGGGGCGTGGCAAGTGCAAGGCGTCTTGGGCTACAATTGTGTGTGCCTGATGCCCGCTCCTATCGACTTGGTTAAAGGGTGCCTAGGGCATTTACACTGGAATGCGGATACTTGCATGTATATCTCTAGCAAAAACCAACAGTAAGGTTAGGACTAAGTCTTTTGTCCATGGGTGTTTGTGGCAGCCGTCTTGACGTCTTCAGCGTCATGCTTTGTTGTAAGCTACATGGAC